AATGAATTGCCTGATAAAAGGATTACCTTGATAGGGTAAATTATGTAATTAATATTACATTCATTATATTTAATAGAATTAAACTATTTCTAAAAGTATCAAAAACTTTTGTGCATCATACACCAAAATATAAAAAGATAAGCTAACTAAGCTACTGGGCTCATACCCCATTTATAAAGGTTCTAATCCTTTTCTTTTTAATTTTTAATAATTCATCAAAAATTGTATTTTTAGTAATTTTGATAATAGGAACCCTAATTTCTATTTCAGCTAATTCGTGGTTAGGAGCCTGAATAGGCTTAGAAATTAATTTATTAGCTTTTATTCCCCTAATAAGAGATAATAAATTAATATCAACAGAAGCCTCCCTAAAGTATTTCCTTACACAAGCATTAGCTTCTTCAGTATTCTTATTTGCTACAATTTTATTTTTAATAAACTCAAATAAAACCAATTCTAACTTTTTAATAGAAACAATAATTTTTTCTACACTTCTTTTAAAAAGAGGATCAGCGCCATTCCATTTTTGATTTCCTAATGTTATAGAAGGTCTTTCTTGAGTAAATGCATTAATTCTAATAACATGACAAAAAATTGCTCCTTTAATATTAATTTCTTATATTATTTTTAAGCCCTTAATTATTACTAGAATTATTCTATCAAGATTAATTGGTGCATTAGGAGGGTTAAATCAAACTTCACTACGAAAATTAATAGCCTACTCCTCAATTAATCACCTAGGATGGATACTAGCTGCAATATATGACAGAAATTTAATATGAATAACTTATTTTATATTCTATTCATTCTTAACTTTTATAATAATTTTTATATTCAATATATTTAAAACATCCCATATAAATCAATTATTTACTTTATCATTTCATTCTAAAACTATAAAATTTTTTTTATTTTTTAACTTACTCTCATTAGGAGGATTACCGCCTTTCCTGGGATTTTTACCTAAATGGTTGGTAATTCAATCCTTAACAATAAATAGCCAATTATTTTTATTAACATTTATAGTATTAATAACTTTAATTACACTATATTTTTATATGCGATTATCTTATAGAGCATTCATACTTAATTACTATGAAAATAATTGAATAATTAATTCATTATACAATTCAATTTATCTAATAACTTTAATTACATATTCATTCTTTTCCTCTATAGGATTATTTTTTCTATTTTCTTTATATTTTATACTTTAAGGCTTTAAGTTAAAAAAACTAATAGCCTTCAAAGCTATAAATATAAGAATAACCTTTTAAGCCTTAGTAAATATTTACTCCTTTAGAATTGCAGTCTAACGTCATTATTGACTATAAGGCCAATTATTTATGATTAAAGAGAATAACTCTCATAAATAGATTTACAGTCTATTGCCTAAATTTCAGCCATTTAATCGCAACAATGGTTATTCTCTACTAATCATAAAGATATTGGAACTTTATATTTTATTTTTGGAGCTTGAGCTGGTATAGTAGGAACCTCTTTAAGAATCCTTATTCGAGCAGAATTAGGTCATCCAGGTGCATTAATTGGAGATGACCAAATTTATAATGTAATTGTTACAGCCCACGCTTTTATTATAATTTTTTTTATAGTAATACCTATTATAATTGGAGGATTTGGAAATTGATTAGTCCCAATTATATTAGGAGCACCAGATATAGCCTTCCCCCGAATGAATAATATAAGTTTTTGACTTTTACCTCCTGCCCTAACACTTCTTCTAGTGAGCAGCATAGTAGAAAATGGAGCTGGAACTGGATGAACTGTTTACCCTCCGCTATCATCTAATATTGCACATGGAGGAGCTTCTGTTGATTTAGCTATTTTTTCTTTACATTTAGCGGGAATTTCCTCAATTTTAGGAGCAGTAAATTTTATTACCACAGTAATTAATATACGATCTACAGGTATTACTTTTGATCGAATACCTCTATTTGTGTGATCAGTAGTAATTACTGCATTGCTATTATTACTTTCTTTACCTGTACTTGCCGGAGCTATCACTATACTATTAACTGATCGAAACATCAATACTTCCTTTTTTGATCCCGCAGGAGGTGGAGATCCTATCTTATATCAACATTTATTTTGATTTTTTGGGCATCCTGAAGTTTATATTTTAATTTTACCAGGATTTGGAATAATTTCTCATATCATTAGTCAAGAATCAGGTAAAAAAGAAACATTTGGGTCTTTAGGAATAATTTATGCTATATTAGCAATTGGACTTTTAGGATTTATTGTATGAGCTCACCACATATTTACAGTAGGAATAGATGTAGACACTCGAGCTTATTTTACATCAGCAACAATAATTATTGCTGTCCCAACAGGAATTAAAATTTTTAGCTGACTTGCTACCCTCTATGGAACTCAACTAAATTATTCCCCAGCTATTTTATGGGCCTTAGGATTTGTATTCTTATTTACAGTAGGAGGACTAACAGGAGTTGTCTTAGCTAATTCATCTATTGACATTATTTTACATGATACCTACTACGTAGTAGCCCATTTCCATTATGTCCTGTCCATAGGAGCAGTATTTGCTATCATAGCAGGATTTGTCCATTGATATCCACTATTCACAGGACTAACATTAGACACAAAAATATTAAAAAGTCAATTCACTATTATATTTACAGGAGTAAATTTAACCTTCTTCCCACAACACTTTTTAGGACTTGCTGGGATACCTCGTCGATACTCTGACTACCCTGATGCATACACAGCTTGAAATGTTATTTCAACAATTGGATCTACAATTTCCTTATTGGGAATTTTATTTTTCTTCTACATCATTTGAGAAAGATTAGCATCTCAACGTCAAGTAATATTTCCAGTCCAATTAAATTCATCTATTGAATGACTTCAAAATAATCCACCAGCTGAACATAGTTATTCTGAACTGCCCTTACTAACTAATTTCTAGTGTGGCAGATTAGTGCAATGGGTTTAAGCCCCATATATAAAGTATTTTACTTTTATTAGAATCACTAATGTCAACATGAGCAAATTTAGGTTTACAAGATAGTTCTTCTCCATTAATAGAACAATTAATTTTTTTTCATGATCATACCTTATTAATTTTAGTGATAATTACTGTATTAGTAGGTTACTTAATAATTATATTATTATTTAACAATTACGTAAATCGTTACTTATTACACGGACAAACTATTGAAATCGTCTGAACTATTTTACCAGCAATTATTCTTTTATTTATTGCTCTTCCCTCATTACGTCTTTTATACTTATTAGATGAAATTAATGAACCTGCTATTACATTAAAAACAATTGGCCATCAATGATATTGAAGCTACGAATATTCAGATTTTATTGATATTGAATTTGACTCATATATAATTCCCACTAATGAATTATCTATTGATAGATTCCGATTACTAGACGTAGATAATCGAGTAATTATTCCAATAAATTCACAAATTCGAGTCCTAGTTACAGCTGCGGACGTTATTCACTCATGAACGATTCCTGCCCTAGGGGTAAAAGTTGATGGAACACCTGGACGACTAAATCAAACTAATTTCCTAATTAATCGACCAGGACTATTTTATGGTCAATGTTCAGAAATTTGCGGGGCCAATCATAGTTTTATACCTATTGTAATTGAAAGTATTCCTGTAAATTATTTTATTAAATGAATTTCTAATACTATAAATTCTTCATTAGATGACTGAAAGCAAGTATTGGTCTCTTAAACCACTCAATAGTAAATTAGCGCTTACTTCTAATGAAAAAATTAGTTAAATAAATAACATTAGTTTGTCAAACTAAAATTATCAACCATTTGATATTTTTTAATTCCTCAAATAGCACCAATTGGTTGATTAAGCTTATTTATTATTTTTTCTATTACTTTTGTAATTTTTAATATAATAAACTATTATTCCTTTATCCCTTCAATACCTAAGTCAAGTTTGTCCTTTAAAACACAATCTACAAATTCATTAAATTGAAAATGATAACAAACTTATTTTCAGTGTTTGACCCTTCTTCTAATGTATTCAATTTGTCATTAAATTGATTAAGCACTTTTTTAGGAATTTTAATAATTCCATCTGCTTACTGATTAATACCTTCACGATACCATATATTCTGAAATAATATTCTATTAACTCTTCACAAAGAATTTAAAACCCTCTTAGGGCCAATAGGAGCTAATGGTTCAACTTTCTTATTTGTCTCTTTATTTTCAATAATTTTATTCAATAATTTTATAGGTCTATTCCCTTATATTTTTACAAGAACTAGACATTTAACTTTAACACTTACTCTAGCTTTACCTTTATGATTAAGCTTTATACTATTTGGATGAATTAATAATACTCAACACATATTCACCCACCTAGTTCCTCAAGGTACACCTGCGGTATTAATACCTTTTATAGTATGTATTGAAACAATTAGCAATATTATTCGACCAGGAACTTTAGCAGTACGACTAACGGCTAATATAATTGCAGGACATTTACTACTTACACTTTTAGGTAATACTGGACCCTCAATATCTACGATCTTATTAAGAATTTTAATTATTACTCAAATTGCTCTACTAATTCTAGAATCTGCTGTTGCTATAATCCAATCTTATGTATTCGCTGTTCTTTCTACTCTTTATTCTAGAGAAGTAAATTAATGTCAACTCACTCAAATCACCCATTCCATTTAGTAGACTATAGTCCGTGACCTTTGACTGCTTCACTTGGAGCAATAACAACCGTAGCAGGAATAGTAAAATGATTCCACCAATATAATATATCTTTATTCCTTTTAGGTAACATTATTACTATTTTAACTGTTTATCAATGATGACGAGATGTATCTCGAGAAAGAACATTTCAAGGATTACATACAGAAGCTGTAACAACAGGACTACGATGAGGAATAATTTTATTTATTATTTCAGAAATTTTATTTTTTGTATCTTTCTTTTGAGCTTTTTTTCACAGAAGACTTTCACCATCTATTGAATTAGGAGCAATTTGACCTCCTATAGGAATTATTCCGTTTAATCCCTTTCAAATTCCACTATTAAACACTGTAATTTTACTAACTTCAGGTATTACAGTAACATGGGCTCATCATAGTCTAATAGAAAGAAATCATTCTCAAGCAGCACAAAGTTTATTTTTCACAGTAACACTAGGTATCTATTTCACAATTTTACAGGCTTATGAATATATTGAAGCTCCTTTTACTATTGCTGATTCAATTTATGGATCCACATTTTTTATAGCAACAGGATTCCATGGAATTCACGTATTAATTGGAACCACATTCTTATTAATTTGCTTAATTCGACATTTAAATAACCACTTCTCAAAAACCCATCACTTTGGATTCGAAGCTGCTGCCTGATATTGACATTTTGTCGACATTGTATGATTATTCCTTTATGTATCAATTTATTGATGAGGAGGTTAATTAATTATCTATATAGTATAAAAAGTATATTTGACTTCCAATCATGTGGTCTATTATTAATAGTGTAGATAATTTTATCAATTTTATTAATAAGCATAATTATTTTAATAATTTCTATATTAGTAATACTACTAGCTTCAATTTTATCAAAAAAAACTTTAATTGATCGAGAAAAATCCTCTCCGTTTGAATGTGGATTTGACCCAAAATCCTCTTCTCGATTACCCTTTTCTTTGCGATTTTTTTTAATCACAATTATTTTCTTAATTTTTGACGTAGAAATTGCTTTAATTCTTCCAATTATTTGCATTATTAAATTTTCAAACCTTTTTATATGAACAACCACATCACTTATTTTTATTTTAATTCTACTTATTGGCTTATATCATGAATGAAATCAAGGAATACTAAACTGATCTAATTAATAGGGTTGTAGTTAATTATAACATTTGATTTGCATTCAAAAAGTATTGATTTTTCAATCTACCTTGAATAAGAAGCGATAAATTGCAATTAGTTTCGACCTAATCTTAGGTATAATTTACCCTTATTCTTTAATTGAAGCCAAAAAGAGGCTTATCACTGTTAATGATAGAATTGAGATTCATACTCCAATTAAAGAAGTATGAAGTTCAAGAAAAAGCTGCTAACTTTTATCTTTTAATGGTTAAATTCCATTTATACTTCTTTAATTTATATAGTTTAATAAAAACATTACATTTTCATTGTAAAATTAAAAATAATTTTTTTATAAATTACTAAAAAAAATTCACTATTTATTCAAAGATTTAGCAATCTCCCTAACATCTTCAATGTTATACTCTAAATATAAGCTATTTGAATAAAAACAAATTATAAAAATATACAAAACTACAATTCAAAGAATAAAACTTAATAAATAAACCTTTAAATTATTATTTTGAATTATTTGATTTAATTGAGAATTTTTAACTAAATTATAATATAATTGTTGACCGCCAAAATATTCAGATCAACCCTGATCAAAAGTCTTAAAAACTAATTTACCAACAACTAATGAATAATTTATAATTCCATAAGTAGAAATATAAGGTATAAATCACATAGACCCCAAAAAATAAGAACTATTATAATTATTTAAAGCTTTATTAAAAAAAAATAAAGAAACATTAGAGATTAAGTAACCCACTAATCCTCCCACAACACACACAAATAAAGTTAATAACTTCAAATAACAGGGCAATACAATTACTAAAGGACTAGGAAAAATTAATCATCTTAATATACTACCACCAAAAATTCTCAAAATTAATAAACCTATTATACTTTTTAATATAATTCAACCCTCATCATTTAACATATTTAAAGAAAAAAAATTTGAGTCCCCAGTTATAGTATAATATACTAAACGAAATGAATAACAAACAGTTAAACCAGTTGAAAAAAAATATAAAAAAAAAGAAAACAAGTTAATGTAAGACAAAGAAACTATTTCTAAAATTAAATCCTTAGAGTAAAACCCTGCTAAAAAAGGTATTCCACATAAAGCTAAATTAGCAACATTAAAACATGACGAAGTTAACGGTATTATTAATCTTAAATTACCCATTAAACGAATATCTTGACAATTGTTTATATTATGAATAATAGCTCCAGCACATATAAATAATAAAGCCTTAAATAAGGCATGAGTTAACAAATGAAAAAAGGCTAACTTATAATAACCTATAGATAAAATTCTTATTATTAATCCTAATTGACTTAAAGTAGATAAAGCAATAATTTTTTTTAAATCAAATTCATAATTAGCACCTAACCCAGATATAAATATAGTTAACCCAGAAATTAGTAATAACAAATTACCCATTCAAGAACTTCTTAATACTACATTAAATCGAATTAATAGGTAAACCCCAGCTGTTACTAAAGTAGATGAATGAACTAAAGCAGAAACTGGTGTTGGGGCAGCTATAGCGGCAGGTAATCAAGAAGAAAAAGGAATTTGAGCTCTTTTTGTTATTGCAGCTAATATGACTAATAATCCAATAATAAATATTTCTAAATCACTTTTTATTACTTCTAAATAAAAAATATAATTTCAACTCCCATAATTTAATATTCAAGCAATAGATAATAATAAAGCAACATCACCAATCCGATTTGATAAAGCTGTTAATATACCAGCATTATAAGATTTAATATTTTGAAAATAAATTACTAAACAATAAGAAACAAGGCCTAATCCATCTCACCCTAATAAAATTCTAACTAAATTAGGACTAATAATTAATAATATTATTGAACTAACAAATATTAATACTAATATAATAAATCGATTAATTTTATAATCTATATTCATATATTCCTTTCTGTAAAAAATTACTAAAGAAGAAATTATTAATACAAAAGATATAAAAATTAAGCTTATTCAATCAAACAATAAAGTCATTACAATTCTTATTGAATTCAAAGAAACTACTTCTCATTCAATAAAAATACTGTAATCATTTATAATAAAAATAATACCAGATAAAAAACTAAATAAACTAAAAAAAAATAATCTAATAGATCTAATTATACAAATTGATAAATATTTCACGGTTTAAAGAAAACAATTTTCATCATTGACACCACAAATCAATATTTTAATTAAACTATTTAAACATAATCACAACATACATATATCCCCCCTCAAAATTAATAAATTCAAAGGAAATCAATGTAAAAATAAAAGTAAAAACTCTCGAACAGATCCTCCTCTAAAAGAATAGACTCCAGAAAAAAATTTTCCATGTTGTCTATAGGCATATAAGTACAGAGTATAAGCGGCACTAAAAAATGAAAGCAACGATAATATTAATATTGAAACTCATGATCAACTAACAATTCTATTAATTAAAGAAATTTCCCCTAATAAATTCAATGTAGGAGGAGCTGCTATATTAGCTGAACTTAATAAAAATCACCACAAAGCCATACAAGGTATAAAATTTAATAAACCTTTATTAATTAATAAACTACGACTACCTAACCGTTCATAAGAAATATTTGCTAAACAAAATAATCCTGAAGAACATAATCCATGAGCAATCATTAAAGTATAAGACCCACAAATTCCTGAATAAGTTATTGTTATCAACCCAGCTAAAACAATTCCCATATGAGCAACTGATGAATAAGCAATTAAAGCTTTCAAATCTGTTTGACGTAAACAAACTAAGCTTACTAAAACACCTCCTACTAATCTAATACTAATCCAAATAAAATTAAACTTTAAACCAATTAATTGTAAAAAAGGTATAACACGTAATAACCCATATCCTCCTAATTTTAATATAATTCCGGCTAAAATTATTGATCCAGAAACAGGAGCCTCAACATGAGCCTTAGGAAGTCATAAATGAACTAAAAACATTGGTATTTTTACTAAAAAAGCTATAACCAATGAAAAATATAAAATTTCTATATTAAATATATAATTATTTAATAAATAAAAATTTATAGTACCTGTAATTTTGTAGATATAAAAAATACCCACTAATATAGGTAAGGAAACCAATAAAGTATAAAACAATAAATATACTCCAGCCTGTAAACGCTCCGGCTGATATCCTCAACCTAAAATTAAAAATAAAGTGGGAATCAAACTTCCTTCAAAAAACAAATAAAACATAAATAGTCTTATTCTTCTAAATGTTAAAACTAATAAAATTAATAATAAAATTATATTAACTAAAAATAAATTAACATAATTATTAAACTTATAGATAGACTCTCTAGCCATTAATATTAAAGAAACAATTCATAAACTTAACAAAACCAATCCATAAGAAATCATATCACAACCAAAAAAATAAGAAATAGATACAAAATAATTTATATGTATATTTATTGAAATAAAAATAAATCTTAATAAAAATAAAAACCCCTGAACCATTCAATAAGTTTTATTCATTAAACATAAAGGAAATAGAAATAAAATAAAAATAATAATTTTTAACATTGCAAAATATTAAATCTTTGAAAATAATCATTACCATGAGTACGAATTATTCTTACTAAAATAGAAAGCCCTAAAGCACCTTCACATACACTAAAAGTCAAAAATATTATACTAAAAAAAGACTCAAAATTTAATACATTCAAATAAATAAATAATAATAAAAATAATCTTAAAACAATATATTCTAATCTTAATAATATTGATAATAAATGTTTACGATTTGACACAAAAGTAAATACTCCTATAATAAATAAAACTCTCGATAAAACTCAATTTAAAGTTATTAACATTAGTTTTAATAGTTTAACAAAAACATTGGTCTTGTAAATCAAAAATAAGAGATAATCTTTTAAAACTTCAAGAGAAAAGAAATTTCTTTATCATTAATCCCCAAAATTAATATTTTAATTAAACTACCTCTTGATATTGTACAATGAACTCTATTAACACTAATATTTATTTTTAGTTTTATTTTTTTTAATATAAAACACCCCTTAGCTATAGGATTAACTTTATTAATTCAAACAACATTAATTTGTTTATCCTCAGGATTAATAAATAAAACATTCTGATTTTCTTACATTCTATTCCTAGTATTCTTAGGAGGTATACTAGTATTATTTATTTATGTAACATCATTAGCCTCTAACGAAATATTTTCATTCTCAATCAAATTAATAATTATAACAATTTCAGTATTCTTAATGAGAATTTCTGTTATAATTATTATAGATAAAAATATTTTAACACAATACACAAACATAGAAATTAAATCAATTTTTGATCTAAATTCGTATATTATAGAAAACTCTATATCTCTTATAAAATTATATAATTACCCCACTAATCTATTAACTATTATATTAATAAACTACTTATTAATTACTCTTATTGCAGTAGTAAAAATTACTAAATTATTTAAGGGGCCTTTACGACCTATATTTAATTAATGAATAAACCTTTACGAATTAAACACCCCATTCTTAAAATTACAAACAGAGCTTTAGTAGATCTACCTGCACCTATTAATATTTCTGCATGATGAAATTTTGGATCCCTACTATTTTTATGTTTAATAATTCAAATTCTTACAGGATTATTTTTAGCTATACACTATACAGCAGACATCAACCTAGCCTTTAATAGAATTAATCATATTTGCCGAGACGTAAATTATGGATGATTACTACGAACTATACATGCTAATGGTGCATCATTTTTCTTTATTTGTATTTATTTACATGTAGGACGAGGAATCTATTATGGATCTTATTTATTTACTCCTACCTGATTAGCAGGAGTAATTATTTTATTTTTAGTTATAGGAACAGCCTTTATAGGATATGTACTTCCATGAGGACAAATATCCTTTTGAGGAGCTACTGTAATTACTAATTTACTTTCAGCCATTCCTTATTTAGGAATTGACCTAGTACAATGAGTTTGAGGGGGATTTGCAGTAGACAATGCGACATTAACTCGATTCTTTACTTTTCATTTTATTTTACCGTTTATTGTTCTTGCAATAACAATAATTCACATTTTATTCCTACATGAAACTGGTTCTAATAATCCAATAGGATTAAATTCAAATATTGATAAAATCCCCTTTCATCCATATTTTACTTTTAAAGATATTGTAGGATTTATCATAATAACAATAATTTTAATTTTATTAGTTCTAATTAACCCTTATTTACTAGGAGACCCAGATAACTTTATTCCAGCAAACCCTATAGTTACACCTGTTCATATTCAACCTGAATGATATTTCTTATTTGCTTACGCAATTTTACGATCTATTCCTAATAAATTAGGAGGAGTTATTGCACTAGTATTATCAATTGCAATTTTAGCTATTTTACCATTTTACCATTTAAGTAAATTCCGAGGTATTCAATTTTACCCTATTAATCAAATTTTATTTTGATTAATAACAGTAACTGTAATTTTATTAACTTGAATTGGAGCTCGACCAGTAGAAGAACCTTATGTTCTAATTGGTCAAATTTTAACAATAATATATTTTTCATACTTTATATTTAACCCACTAATTATTAAATGATGAGATAACTTATTAAACTAGTTAATGAGCTTGAAATAAGCATATGTTTTGAAAACATAAGATAGAAATTTAACTTTCTATTAACTTTACTAAAAATAATTACTTAAATTAAATAAATTAAAAATACCTTAAAACCCACAAAAAATAACAAAAAATTTAAAGAAAAAGGTAAAAAACTCTTTCAAGCTAAATACATCAATTTATCATAACGAAATCGAGGTAAAGTTCCTCGAACTCAAATAAATATAAAAGAAATAAAAGTTAATTTTACATAAAATAGTAAAGAAAAAACATCCCCCCCTAAAAATATTACACAAAATAATATTCTCATAAATAAAATACTTGCATATTCAGCCAAAAAAATTAAAGCAAATCCACCTCTTCTATACTCTACATTAAATCCAGAAACTAATTCAGATTCTCCTTCTGCAAAATCAAAAGGAGTTCGATTAGTTTCAGCTAAAGAAATTCTAAATCAAACTAAAGCCATTGGAAATATAATACATAAAAATCAAATAAAAAATTGATATTTATAAAATATTAATATATTATATCCGCCAATTAAAAAAATAAAACTTAATAAAACTAAAGCCAATCTGACTTCATAAGAGATAGTTTGAGCTACTGCACGCAATCCTCCTAATAAAGCATAATTAGAATTAGAAGATCAACCTGCAATTATTACAGTATACACCCCTAAACTTGTACAACACAAAAAAAATAATAAACCTAAATTAAAAGAAAAAAATCCCGCAAATAATGGTATACATATTCATACTAATAAAGAAAGAAATAAAGAAAAAATAGGAGAAAAATAATAAGAAATATAATTTGACAATAAAGGATAGGTTTGTTCCTTAGTAAATAACTTGATTGCATCACAAAAAGGCTGAGGTATTCCTATAATACCTACTTTATTAGGCCCCTTACGAATTTGAATGTAACCTAAAACCTTACGCTCTAAAAGAGTCAAAAAAGCAACTCCTACTAACACAAAAATAATTAATAATAATCTACCAACAATAAACAATAAATTTTCTATAAAAAACAAGTACTATTTGTGATAAAATTCACATAAATAAATTCTAAATTTATTGCACTAATCTGCCAAAATAGTCTAAATTATTTATATTCAATATAAAAATAATAATTTATTAAATATTAGGTCCTTTCGTACTGAAATATTTTAATTTATTAAAGATAGAAACCAACCTGGCTTACGCCGGTTTGAACTCAGATCATGTAAGAATTTAAAAGTCGAACAGACTTAAAATTTAAGCGGCTACACCTAAAATTATATCTTAATCCAACATCGAGGTCGCAATCTTTTTTATCGATATGAACTCTCCAAAAAAATCACGCTGTTATCCCTAAAGTAACTTATTTTTTTAATCGCTACTAACAGATCAATTATTCATAAATTAATGATTTTTAAAATTAAAAGTTTATTAAATTTTAATATCACCCCAATAAAATATAATTAACTATTACAATAAAAAAAATCTACAAAATTATAATACTTCATATATATAAAGATTTATAGGGTCTTCTCGTCTTTTAAATTTATTTTAGCTTTTTAACTAAAAAATAAAATTTTATTACAAATTTTTATGAAACAGTTAATATCTCGTCCAACCATTCATACCAGCCTCCAATTAAAAGACTAATGATTATGCTACCTTTGCACAGTTAATATACTGCGGCCATTTAAATTAATCAGTGGGCAGGTTAGACTTTTAAAAAAATTCAAAAAGACATGTTTTTGTTAAACAGGCGAACATTAATTTTGCCGAATTCTTTATAAAAACTTATCAATTTATCATACTTACACACTATAATATACTAATTTTATCATTATTTTTTTATTTTTATAATTAAAATAAATACTTTAATAAAAAATTAAAATTTAATAAATAATATATTTAACAAAATAAATTATAACAATTTTAATAATAATAACTACTTCTAAGCTTATATTTATTAAATTATTTAATAATTTTTAATGATTTATTTCATAGCTTATCCCATAAAATATTAAAATTAAATATTTATTTAATTAATAAATTTAATTAAATAATATAAAATTTCTAAATTAAATTTATTTCTTAAAGAACTAGATACCTTTAAAAACGAATAACATTTCATTTCTAATATATTATACAAAATAATTTTACCACATTAACTTTTATAACATATTAACTCTTTTAAAATCGAGAAAATTATTATAAATAATTTTTATTTAATAAACCCTGATACACAAGGTACAATAAATTAAATTTTCTTTTAAAATATTAATTTTTCAATTTATTTCAATTTTCTTTCACAATACTATTTAACTATAATTAAAATTATTTTTTCTTTATAAAATACTTAAACAATCCTTAAAATAATTATTTTTAATAATTTATAATATAAAAAAAAATAATTAATAAATAAAACATAATCAATTTATATTGATTTGCACAAAAATCTTTTCAATGTAAACGAAATGCTTTACTGAATAAGCTTTAAATTGCATTCTAGGTACACTTTCCAGTACATCTACTATGTTACGACTTATCTTACCTTAATAATAAGAGTGACGGGCGATGTGTACATATTTTAGAGCTAAAATCAAATTATTAATCTTTATAATTTTACTATCAAATCCACTTTCAATAAATTTTTCAAATTTATATTCATATAAATAATTTAATTGTAACCCATCCATACTTAAATATTAGCTACACCTTGATCTGATATACTTTCTATTAAAAAATCTTAAAAATTAACTTTCTTATAAAATATTTTAATAACGACGGTATATAAACTGATTACAAACTTAAGTAAGGTCCATCGTGGATTATCGATTAAAAGACAGGTTCCTCTGAATAGACTAAAATACCGCCAAATTTTTTAAGTTTCAAGAACATAACTATTACTACCTTAGTTTTAAAATATACATTCTTAATAATAGGGTATCTAATCCTAGTTTATAAATAAAATTTCCAAGCTTTAATTAATTAATCAAAAATTTTTATAAATTTAAAATTTCACCTAATAAATTTATTTTTATTTTATAAATAACCAATTTAACTCAAACTAAAAAAATTTATTTGTATTATTCGTATAACCGCGGCTGCTGGCACAAATTTAGCCACTACTCTTCAATATTACTATTTCTAAGTTTCCTTAAAAAATAATATTAATTACTGCGACTAATAAAAAAATTATTTACTATTAAAATAAATAAAAATTCACACAAAAACTTACATATAAATTAAATTGATAACAAATTTTTAAGCCAAAATAAAACTTTATATAATTTAATAAAAATTAACAAAAATAATTTAAATAAACTATATTAACTTAAATAAATTTATTTAGTATTAAATATTTTAAATTTAATACTTATATAAATAATAAATTCAAACACACACACATTATAG